ATAAAGTTTTTGATCGGAATGGGATATTATATTAATCAAACCGAGAGCCCCCTTAACTATTAAGGGATTAATAGAACGAATCACACTTTTACCACTAAACTATACCCGCTACAATGGGATTATTGTATATAAATCGACTTTTTGTCGAACAAGAAATTCGATCGTAATCAAAAAAAGATAGGATCAAAAAAGAATCATGCAAATTAGAGCGTTAACGAGAGGACTTAATGAGATTAGGAAAAGTTAAATAAGTAAATAAATAAGTAAATACCAAGTCTTTTGCTGGAGTTTTTTGACGGATACGGGTTGACAAAACTATTTAAGCCGTAACAATAAAAATACATTGTTCAAAAATTCATAGTTCTTTTGTTTTCTTATCTTATATTTTTTTTTTATTTACGTTTACTTTAACTGATTTTTTACTGAAAAAAAAAAAGTAATATAATAAAATAAAGCTAAGAAATTAAGATAGGAACTGACATCTTGATTCTATATCAAAGGAATCGAGATAATCAAAGGAATCGAGATAGTCCTTCTTATGATTCTTTCAATATCACCAATAAGCATTTGTGTTTTCGAATTAAACAAATCATTTTTATTTGCTTCGTTGGAACAAAAGAGGCCCGGCTCAGCCTGGTACTGCCGGGCCAAGCCGTGTAAAGAAAAGGTTTCTTTGGACAAAATCAAAGAGGGATCTTTTTTCTTTAGTTTTAAATAGTATTTCAAATAAACTATAGCAATAAACTAAAAAAAAAAAAAGACTTTTTCAAGCCTTATTTTGACTTAATGTAACATAATAATTATCCTTTTTCAATTGGGGGAGAGATGGCTGAGTGGACTAAAGCGTCGGATTGCTAATCCGTTGTACGAGTTTTTCGTACCGAGGGTTCGAATCCCTCTCTTTCCGTTTTCGTCGATAACTTTCTTTTTATTTCTTTTCAAATTTTTAAATTTTTCGCGATTTTTTTTTAAGTTATTTTAATAGTTAAAATAACTTAAAAAAAAATGTGAACTAACTAAAATCCTACTAAGAACATTTCAAAATCGAGTAAGAAGAACAAAAAACCTTATTTAGTTTTTATTCTTCACGCCCAGGATTACGTCCTGGATCATTAGATAGGAATCCGAAGATGACTAGAGAGACAAAGAATATCACTACCGTGTAAACAAATAGTTTTAGAGTAAGCATTATAACAATCTCCAAGATTATTTTTTTTAGGAAAAAAGAGAATAGATTCTCCATTTGTATATTTGTATTTTATACCGCATACCCTACTCTGTTTTATGTTTATATTTTTATTTTGATACCAAGAAATAAACTAAGTTAAAGTTCTTTTGATTTGAGATTAGAAATAGAAAAGAATTTTCAAAAAATTCATTTTTAATTTAATATAAAGATATAAAGTTGTATTTTTTTATTACCAAAAATTTTCTTTCATACCCCAAACTGTCGAAGACTCCAAGAGGTCTTGCAATGGAAAAAGTTAGAATAAGGAAGTGAAACGTGGCGATCCCGACTTATTATGGCTATACCATAATTTCGATATTTGAATCGAGGGTTCACATACTGTAAGACTTATCTGATCTTATCAATTGCTAAGATTTTTTTTTTTCAAATAAATCATGAATTTGTCTAGGACAGTATTAAAAATCTCATCGAAAACTTACAGCAGCTTGCCAAACAAAAGCTAAGAGAAAAAATAACACAGGTATTACTGGCATAACATCTACGATTGGATTTAAAAAAGCGTAGGCCTCGGGCAATTTGGCAATGAAAAAACTACTTGAATAAAGGACAGAATTAAGACAGATACAGATCAAACTAAATATATTAAGCATAAAAAACATTTTGTTCTTGAGGATAATTGTATTTATTTTGATTGAGTTATTAATAAGTTGAGTTATTGATAGAAGGAAAAATGAATAAAAATAAATTAAATAGACCAAAAAAACTTCTTTGATTTGAACTCGCCCAATCAAAACTCCTTCAACTTCAACTCTCAAATCAAAAGTGAATAGAATAAATCATACTTTCATACAATATTTTAATTGAATTAGATGTAATGATCAATAAATTCATCAGTTTAATTCTATATTTACACATATCAAAATTCTATCAATAATCTAATTTATTTTATAGAAATTTAGACTGAAGTTGCCGAACAACCAATAACAATATTATTGTTTATTAGTGTCAAATATAAATGGGGCGTGGCCAAGTGGTAAGGCAACGGGTTTTGGTCCCGCTATTCGGAGGTTCGAATCCTTCCGTCCCAGAGCATATCCGTCCAAACATCCAAAACAGTATAATAATCTCATATCCTTAAGCCATATAAATCATAGAATATATATGATATATATATTATATCAGAATAAAGGTTACTTTTTTGAACAACCTTCTGTATAATATTGAAAAAGTTTAATTCTTATTCTTAATGAATCTTCTCTGAATCATATCTTTTTCACAAGTTTAATCGTGTTCAAATAACACGCAGATGTAATAGAATCCATTTGTGATCTATAAATGTTAAATATTGAACATAGAATAGCTATAATTTCTTTCAGTAGTTTATCTGGCACATACAGATATTCCGTAGTTTTTTATTTCGATTTTTTTTTGATACTGATTGAAAAAAAAAATAAGAACCTAAATCTTCCTTTACATCATTCTTTATCCACTATTTCATTAAAAAAATAAATTGGATTTTTTATTTATCTATTAATCAATTAATCATTGATGATTTAATACAAATCTGGATTTATCTCTCTCGTATGATGATAAAATGCAATGCGGTCTTACTATAAAATTTTATTCAAATAATGATATGGAGGTCAGAAAAATTTCAATCAATTAAATTGATGATTTCTTAGGACTTCTTAGTACTCGAAAAAGTGTGAAATTGGTGAATTTGTCTTATCACTAGCAGGTTACTTGAAGATCCAGATTCAAAAAGAACTTATTTATTTGAATTTTATTCGTGTTATTTTTATTTATAATTATTATTTATTTAGATTATTTAGTTTATTTTAAAATATTATAGATTTATATATATTTAAATATTTATAAATATTTAATATTTATAAATATATGTATATACGTCTCTGGGGTTAAATTAAATTTTTGCTTAGACTTCTTCAGAAACTCTATTTCATATAGAAAGAAAAAAGAAAGTATAGATTACTAGGTATCGATCGAACCAATGACTATTCATAATTCCATAATGGAATTAATTCCATACTGGTTCCAAACTAAAGGAATGTTATGGTAAAACTTCGTTTAAAACGATGTGGTAGAAAGCAACGTGCGACTTGAAGGACACGATCCGCTGTGGATCCTTACATCCACCATTTTCATTTTCTATTATATAGGAATTATATAGGAATGAAAGTGCTTTTGGCTCGACATCGTTTGTTCTGTTCACTACAACTCTCATTTTTTTTTTTTGGGGGGGGGTTGTGATATAAACTGTATCATATTGTACATGATGGAGCTCGAGCAGAACATATTGATTCGTTTTTCGGAGGCAAGAATCTAGGGTTAGTATCAATTAATAAATTCAGACAACTTTGTAAGTCTATTTTTGATATAGAAATCTAAAGGATCCAATTCAAGCAAGTTTCAAATTCAAAAGTCAAATTTTTTGGAATTGGTAAAAGCCTTTCGCTCAAATCAAAAGTGTATTATACAGGAATCAACCATTCGTATGATTCTTTGATAGAAAGAAATCACAATGGTATGTTGCTGCCATTTTGAAACGATTAAAGATCACCGAAGTAATGTCTAAACCCAATGATTCAAGGCAAAGATAAAGGATCCTAGAACAAGGAAATACCGTTTTCAATTGTCTCAACAACTAGATTAAGATGAAGAATCAAAATAGATTCGAAAGGAGACATATAAAAAAGGGATTAGAGACCGCTCAATAAATGAAATGCTTAAAAGGTTTTCTTTGCGAATTATACAACTTGAGTTATGAGAGTGCAAATTCCAAATACGAAGAATTTTTTTTTGTTGGGGAAAGAAAAAGAATAAGAAAGAAGTAATCAAGTATTTAAATCAGATAATAAAGAAAGAGACTTCTTGGTCTAATTGATTTGATGATTTTATTTTATGGATCTATTTGACATTATAATTCTATACATAAACATAACTTGAATTTTCTTGAGCCGTACGAGGAGAAAACTTCTTATACGTTTCTCGGGGGAGGGGGGGGGTTCTCTACATCAATCCCAATGAGCTATTTATCGAATCGTTGCAATTGATGTTCGATCCCGAAGAGAGGGAAGAGCTCTTCGGAAAGTGGGTTTTTATGATCCGATAAAAAATCAAACCTATTTAAACGTTCCTATTATTCTATATTTCCTTGAAAAGGGCGCTCAGCCTACAGGAACTGTTCATGATATTTCAAAGAAGGCGGGGGTTTTTATGGAATTTCGCCTTAATCACCAAACAAAATTAAATTAATGAAATATATATATATAAATTAAAGAGCGTTAAGGTGTGAATGATTTGTATAGAATTTTGTATAATCTTTTCTTTGCTATTTTTTCTCCTTTTTAATTTATATCATATTTAATTTCTTTTTGCTACTATAGAATGTCGTCTTTTATAACGATAAAAATCTATTTTATTGATTTTATTGATGTAATATATAGAAAAATATCGAGAGAATAAACAGTCTTAAATTTTTGATATTATTGTCATGTCAATGGGTGTTTTTCATTTTTCATTGGAATTCGATTAACAAATAAAAAAGCAAAGGGTTAAGCTTGCTTTTTTTACTTTTACTTAATATTGATACTTATCTTGATTGATATTAATTGAATAAACCTGGGATTTTTATACTTCTTTTTTAATTTATTCGTCCGTCTACACTCTTTTGTATATATGTCGATTATATATGTAGTTCCAATCCAACATAAATTCTTAGTTTTTGTTTTTCATTTTAATAAATAGAAAAAAAAAATTATAAATTGAAAAAATAATTTCAATTTATAATTTTTTTTTCTATTTCTCCATTGTATTCTTTTCTCAAGATTCACATTCATATTGACAACAGTGTATCAAATAAATATAATCCAATCATAGATAAATGAATCTATTTATCTCCGTCCCATAGATTTGATTTTATTTCATTCAAATAAAGGGTTCATTTGATTTGCTGTGATACAAAAAGTTTTTTTTTTTATTAAAATGTGATTAAAATAAAATAGAATATTAAAGTATAATAATATATTAAAATAGAATAATGGATAACATAAGAGACAAGAGTTGGTCTACAAATATTTTTATTGTCATCTATGATTTTTATCTGAAATCTTTTTTGGATTCTCATCGGATCTGTTCATTTTTATTATGTTCATAATTGATTATGAATTTTTATATTTTTGTTTTGCCTTTTTTAAATTTAAATGTTTTGATTTCGCCGTACTATTCAACCTCTTTATTTATTGTTTATTGGGATTCCGATTGTATCTATACATTCTAATTATTTTATTTTTAGTTCGGGTTGCTAACTCAACGGTAGAGTACTCGGCTTTTAAGTGCGGCTCGCATCTTTTACACATTTGTATGAAGCAACGGATTCGTCTATATCATCGGTAGAGTTTGTAAGACCGCGACTGATCCTGAAAGGAATGAATGGAAAAAACAGCATGTCGTATCAATAGAGAATTCTAAAAATATTTCATTCTTACCATATAGGTCCAAAACCTTGTGTAAATTGTTTGAATTCTTGGCGTGGAACAAAATCCATTTAAAAAGCAAAGAAATAAAAACTAAATTTAAAGTTGTGTCGAGTAAATAAATGGATAGAGCCCTACTATAGCTATAGCCTATAGCTATAGGTTCCAATTATAGGGAAACAAAAAATAACGAGCTCCTGTTCTTAAATTTTGAATAATTACCCGATCTAATTAAACGTTAAAAATATATTAGTGCTTGACGCGGGAAAGGCTTTTCCCATGAGTGTATTATCAATCAATGTTTTATGAATCCTAACTATTAGCTATATACATTTCCATTATGTGGTGGAGATAAATGTGTAGAAGAAGGCAGTATATTGATAAAGATATTTTTTTTTCAAAATCAAAAGAGCGATTGGATTGCAAAAATAAAGGATTTCTAAACATTTTTTTATCCTAGAATGAACCTAAAACAATTAGGTGCAAAACAAAAAGAAAAAGAGAGGATAGAGAATCCGTTGATGAGTCTTACCTTTTTCGAGGTATCGATCTTTTTTCTTACTATCATACCTTGTTTTAACTGTATCGTACTATGTATCATTTGATAACCCAATAAAGCCCATCCTATTTTCGGTTCAAATCTAATTTTAAATGGCGGAATATCAAGGATATTTAGAACTAGATAGATCTTGGAAACATGACCTCCTATACCCACTTATCTTTCGGGAGTCTATTTATGTATTTGCTCATGATCATAGTTTAAATAGATCGAATTTGTTGGAACGGGTAGGTTATGACAATAAATCTAGTTTACTAATTATAAAACGTTTAATTTCTCGAATGTATCAACAGAATAATTTTATTATCTCCACTAACGATTCGAACCAAAATAAACTTTTTGGGTACAATAAGAATTTGTATTCTCAAATGATATCAGAGGGATTTGCAGTCAGTGTGGAAATTCCATTTTCCCTACGATTAGTATCTTCCTTAAAAGGGACAGAAATCGTAAAATATTATAATTTACGATCAATTCATTCAATATTTCCTTTTTTAGAGGACAAATTCTCACAGTTAAATTATGTATCAGATGTATTAATACCCTACCCGATTCATCTGGAAATCTTAGTTCAAACCCTTCGCTACTGGGTAAAAGATGCCTCTTCTTTGCATTTATTACGGTTTTTTCTTCACGATTATTTTAATCGGAATACTCTTATTATTCCAAATAAATATATTTCTATTTTTTCAAAAAGTACTCCAAGATTATTCTTGTTTCTATATAATTCTCATGTTTGTGAATACGAATCCATCTTACTTTTTCTACGTAACCAATCTTCTCATTTACGATTAACATCTTCTGGAGGCTTTTTTGAGCGAATATATTTCTATGGAAAAATAAAACATCCCGTAGAAGAAGTCTTTGCTAATGATTCTCCGACTAGCTTATGGTTCCTCGAGAATCTCTTCATGCATTATGTTAGATATCAAGGAAAATCAATTTTGGCTTCAAAGGATACGCCTCTTTTCATGAATAAATGGAAATATTACCTTGTCCTTTTATGGCAATGTCATTTTTATGTGTGGTCTCAACCAGGAAGGATGTATATAAACCAATTATGCAAACATTCCCTCAGCTTTTTGGGCTATCTTTCAAGTATGCAAATAAATCTTTCAGTAGTACGGAGTCAAATGCTAGAAAATTCATTTCTAATGGATAATGCTATGAAGAAGATTGATACATTAGTTCCAATTAGTCCTCTGATTGGATCGTTGGGTAAAATGAAATTTTGTAACGTATTAGGACATCCCGTT